AAAAGTGTGTAAACTATAAAAACGAGTCAAAGTGGATTGTCCCACACTAGCACTTCCGCGTAATAACTCTACCAAAGGCGATCCTACTATAGGAATAGCTTCAGGGACGCCCGTTACAATTTTGACCGCCCAATAACCGATTTGGTCCCAAGGTAAGGAATAACCAGTTACACCAAAAGACGCGGTCAATACAGCCAGAACTACACCTGTAACCCAAGTCAATTCCCGAGGTTTTTTAAATCCACCGGTGAGATACACACGAAATACGTGCAGTATCATCATTAGAACCATCATGCTTGCCGACCACCGATGAACTGATCGGATTAACCAACCAAAATTTGCTTCAGTCATTATGTATTGAACAGAAGCAAACGCCTCAGTAACAGTTGGGCGATAATAAAAAGTCATAGCAAACCCCGTAGCTACTTGTACTAAAAAACAAGTAAGGGTAATTCCGCCTAGACAATAAAATATGTTGACATGGGGAGGAACATATTTACTAGTTATATCATCTGCAATCGCCTGAATTTCGAGACGTTCTTCGAACCAATCGTAGACTTTATTGGGATAGGTAAACCGGGGGGACTCCCCCTCTGAGAACCGTATATGAGAATTTTCTCTCGTACAGCTCAAGCAGAAACACACAAATACTGCTCCCAACGCATATGTAATAAATCTTCCGATTTAATCTGCAGATACGAAGCATTAAAAATACGAAAGTTCTTCTTTGTGGTGATAATGCCAAAATATCAAGTCGGCTCTTCCTTTTTCTCTTTATTATTACTACAGGCCTCTTGAATCTTCTCTTTCCCTATTTTTTCTTTGATTTGTTAGTTGTGTGTAATTCTGTTTTGACTATTGTTTTTTCTCATTGATAGGAATTTCTCTTGTTAAGACCCTATAAATTAATTGAAACCCCAGATTCATACTAGAACCACGATGATTCAATAAAAATCCTAAGCCCAAAGATTCCCTGAGTAAGAACTATCGGATCATCACTTATTCAATAAATAGGTATAATGACTCAAAATACAAAAGAATTTACCTAATTTACCTTTTAGTCAAAATAAGCATAAACAGAAAGAAAAATCTTTCAATTTATAAATATTTCTAATTCGTTGAAAATTTTGTAGTTCGAATCCGGTCACAAGGTCTGCATATTAAGTATGAATCATAGTTCAATTCTGGATCTAGTTCATAATATTCCGTGCTCCAGATACTAGGATGAGTATCCGACGGGGTAGAACCGTCTTTATAAAGATAAGATGACAGACTCATTCTCTGTATTATCAATAGGATCACTTATAACAAGTCACACACTCATATTCCGGAAATAGAGAAAGAAAGAAATTTCGCGATCGAACTACCAACGGGGTTATAAATAAAAAACCAGAAATTTCATTTTGTATTGAAAAACTCGAACTAAATAGTTCTTGTGGGTTTAATTCATTGAAATTCCATCCAGTAAAACGGAAGAATTATAAATCTCCAAAATAATAGATAGGAATACTGTAAATAAAGCCATTGCGATACCCATCAAAGGGGTAGTTCCCCACCCAGGAGCTACTTTACCATATTCCGAATTCAACGGTTTCAATAAAGCCCCTACCGTAGTTTGTCTTGGACGAGATCTAGAACTACTATCAACGGTTTGTGTAGCCATAAATCCGATTGTATTTATTGAGATCTGTTGACTTTGTATACCATTCCCCTGTAAATAAAGGATCTTATCAGAGATCCGTTGCGGTCTCGAATTCATATAAGAATGGAAACAGCAACCCTAGTCGCCATCTTTATATCTGGTTTACTTGTAAGTTTTACCGGGTATGCCTTATATACCGCTTTTGGGCAACCCTCTCAACAACTAAGAGATCCGTTCGAGGAACACGGGGACTAGTTGAAGTAATGAGCCTCCCAATATTGAATGCTGGGAGGCTCATTACTTCAACGGAGATAATGAAAAATCATTTCTTAGTTGGAACTTTAGGCGGTTCTCGAAAAAAGATTGCGAAAAAAATAATCCCTAGAGTCGAGACTAATAGAAATGTATAAACCAATGCTTCCATAGATTCGATTGTGGTTTACAATTATAGCTTCCATACCTGTTTATTGGGGATTATTTCACTGATAAAGAAAGAGTAAAATGATTAAAGCAAGATTTCTCTGATCCCTAATGTCAAATCAAAAAAAGAGAGACGAAAAATACTAAAGCAATTTTGTATCAGACTGCTTGTCTTCTTGTAGTTGGATCCCCTAGTTTTTGGAATGCTCCAAATTCTACTTGAGAATCTAAATCTGGATCAATACCAGCAAAAACATCTCTGAACAAGGTTCTAGCCCCATGCCAAATATGTCCGAAGAAGAAGAGCAGGGCAAAGGAAGCATGTCCAAAAGTAAACCAACCCCTTGGGCTACTACGAAAAACACCATCCGATTTCAAAGTAGCACGATCTAATTCAAAAATTTCACCCAATTGAGCACGTCTAGCGTATTTTTTCACAGTAGCAGGATCACTATAACTGACTCCATTGAGTTCGCCACCATAGAACTCAACAGTTACACCTACCTGTTCGACGCTATATTTCGACTCTGCTCTTCTAAAAGGAACATCGGCTCTAACAATTCCATCTCCGTCTATCAAAACGACTGGAAATGTTTCAAAAAAGGTAGGCATACGACGTACAAATAGCTCACGCCCTTCTTTATCTCTAAATATTGGGTGTCCTAACCATCCAACAGCTATTCCATCCCCATTGTCCATTGAACCTGCCCTGAATAATCCTCCCTTTGCCGGATTATTGCCAATGTAATCATAAAAGGCTAATTTCTCAGGAATTTTCGACCAAGCTTCTGATAAGCTTTTATTTTCGGCCAGCCCGGCACTAACTCTTCGATATATTTCTTGCTGAAAGTATCCCTGATCCCATTGATAACGAGTGGGACCAAATAATTCGATCGGAGTAGTTGCTGAACCATACCACATAGTTCCGGCAACTACAAAAGCTGCAAAAAAGACAGCAGCGATACTGCTGGAAAGTACGGTTTCAATATTACCCATACGTAATCCTTTGTATAGACGTTGGGGCGGGCGGACACTAAGATGGAATAATCCCGCTAATATGCCCAATGTCCCTGCTGCAATATGATGAGAGGCTATTCCCCCTGGAACAAAAGGATCAAAACCTTCTACGCCCCATGCGGGATTTACTGCCTGGACTTTTCCGGTTAGTCCATAAGGATCAGACACCCATATTCCAGGACCGTACAAGCCTGTTACATGAAATGCGCCAAAACCAAAACAAGCCACCCCGGAAAGAAATAAATGAATTCCAAAAATCTTAGGCAAATCTAATGAAGGTTTTCCTGTACGTTCATCAGAAAAAATTTCTAGATCCCAATATACCCAATGCCAAATAGCTGCCAAAAAGCACAAGCCAGAAAACCCGATATGTGCCCCGGCCACACCTTCATAACTCCAAATACCGGGATCCGTTACCGCCCCCCCGGTAATACTCCAACCGCCCCAGGAATTGGTTATTCCTAAACGAGTCATGAAGGGTATAACGAACATACCCTGTCTCCACATTGGATCAAGAACGGGATCGGAGGGATCAAAAACTGCTAATTCATATAGAGCCATCGAACCGGCCCAACCAGCAACCAGGGCCGTATGCATTATATGGACAGAAATCAACCGACCAGGATCATTCAATACAACGGTATGAACACGATACCAAGGCAAACCCATGGAAATACCCCTTTTTCAAATAAAAATAGACACTATGTAACTTTATTGCATTGGAAAAGACTATGATTATCAATGGACCCCTGTTCTGTTCAGTGGATTATCTCGGAGCAAGGGTTAATATTTGTTCTATTCTATTGGTAATAATGGAACAATTATGTTTGTAGAAACAAAGCGAAACAGATTTATTTTATACCCGATAAGTACCAATATGCAATGGGGGTTGATACCCCTTTCTATGAGCAAATGCCGCCATATTTGTTCATCATTGGAGGCTCTAGTCGTAAGAATTTTCCTTTAGTCATTCTATCGGCTTTTATGACCTTTTCTAATCTAGGCAGAATATATGATAAAGAATATCAACCTTTATCATATATGTTGATATTATGAAGAGAATAGCCCGATTATTACGTTTCCATATCAAAGTGACATATAGTACTTAATTCTTTTTTATTTCAGTTAATGCCTATTGGTGTTCCAAAAGTACCCTTTCGAATTCCGGGAGATGAAGATGCAACTTGGGTTGACGTATAGTGCGACTTGTCAGATATAGTGGGTCATATGGGCTTTCCCCGTTCTCTTTCCCGATCGAGATATCCTTCCCTTCGCCCAAGAAAGAGTGATTGAATCATCAAAAATTTGGAGCGCGAAGTCCAACTAGATCCATTTGTAGGAGGATTCAGACTAATAGTATCAATTAGAATAATTTATGGTTGGCTTGGTTGAATCAATAAAATGACATGAAGTATCCAGGCTCCGTTTAAACAAATCCCAATTGGTAATATATCGAAAATTACTGTTTGTATGAAAAATTTTTCCAAGTTCCTATTTATAAAAATAAAAAATTATAATATAAATAATGGAATAGATATAGGACTCATCTGAACTTTAATCACTCGAATAGACTAGATGAATTCAATATGTCGAATATCCCATTTTTTTGGCAAAGGGATGAACTAAATGAAAAAAAAACAAAATCTTATAAAAACTAAAATAAGCGGTATTAGACGCATTTGACCTATATGTGCAAATAAAAATCGAGCAGATTTTTACCCGGAGTAGAGCGTAAACCTAAAAGAATTAAAGAGGCCCCCTCAAGAACAAGAAAATAACATCGTGGTTTGCATTCGATCTCGATGAAACAATAAATCAACGAGCAGTTAGTTAAAAAAATTTACCTCTTACTATACCTATACAAATACTATTTTTTTATACATACTATTATTTTTTTTATGATTTTTTTGAAATTTGGATATTAAAAAATAAAATTTTTGATTTCCTTTATTTAAATGTATGTAATTTTCTATTCTTTACCTTTGTTCTATTTTGTTTTTTATCTAAATATGGAGTCTTCTTATCTTTTTACTACGATTTACTATATTAATTATCATTATATTATCTTTTTTTATTTTTTTTTTAGTCGAAATAAGGAAAAACTCATATTTATTGAAAAATAGAAGACAAAACCCCCTCATTAGAAGTTAGAAGGAACTGCTATAAAAAAAAGAGGGCAGTAATCTACACATTGATTTTTTTCTTTTTCACATTTGTTTGAACCGTATGCATCAAAAGGTGCATGTACGGTTCCTAAGGGATACAATTTTACCCTAATCAACCGACTTTATCGAGCAAGATTACTTTTTTTAACCCAAGAGATTACGACCGAGATCTCGAATTATCTTGTTGGTCTTATCGTATATCTCAGTATAGAGGACCAGACCCAGGATTTATATTTGTTTATAAACTGTCCTGGCGGATGGGTATTACCCGGAATAGCTATTTTTGATGCTATGCAACTTGTGCTACCAGATGTATATACAATCTGCATGGGAATAGCCGCTTCAATGGGATCTTTTATCCTGGTCGGAGGAGAAATTACCAAACGTTTTGCATTCCCTCACGCTTGGCTTTGGCGCCAATGAGTTTTTTATTTGAGAAAAAAAAGACTATGCCTTCACCACAAGAAATATCAAGATATATTATGAGTAATGTTAAGTAAAAATAGTAAAAATAGCATGGCACTTTGAATTCGATATGCAAAATTTTGTTAGTTTTTTTCAAAACATTAGATTATGTATCGAGAGAGGAGTATGAGATAAAAGGCCCGATTTTTTTATCCGGAGTCCGTTTCAGCGTCACAAACTTTTTGTTTTTATACCAAAAGACTCTTAATCTTAACCTAACAATATTTACGTTTGAAAGAGTACGAAAATAAAAAAAATGCCTTATTTCGGATCAAAAAGAAACTTTGGGATTGCTGAATTACAGACGAAATGAACGATAAAGCAACGGAGCCATCATAGTATTTTGAACTCGCGAAAAGAAGGGTGGTAATTGGATGATTTACTGATCTGGATCTGATCGATTCTATTTTTCTTCGATGGAAGAGAAAAGTAAATTCCATTGTCGAGCCGTATGCAATGCGCAAAAGATGCACGTACGGTTATTCAAGTTTAGTGTTATTCCCTATCTTTTGTCTTCGCCTCATCATGCGAGATAGAGGAACCTTCTTTTTGTTATACCATCAGGGTAATGATCCATCAACCTGCTAGTTCTTTTCATGAGGGATCAACGGGAGAATGTATGATGGAAGCGGAAGAACTATTGACTTTGCGAGAAACACTCACAAAGGTTTATGCACAAAGAACAGGCCAACCCTTTTGGGTTCTAACCGAAGACCTGGAAAGGGATGTTTTTCTGTCAGCAAAAGAAGCCCAAGCTCACGGAATTATTGATCTTATAGCGAATGAAGGAGTAGAAATAGTAAAGAAGGACAAATGGAAAGAGCCAAAGTAGTCAAATTCACAAATCGATATTTTCTCTTTTGACTTTCCTGGGTAATATTTTATATAACTAGAAATAATTCATACTCATCAGGTTAGGATTGATCTAAACCAGTCCCTTATGTAAATGATTCAGCATGCCAACTATTAAACAGCTTATTAGAAACACAAGACAGCCAATCAGAAACGTCACAAAATCCCCCGCTCTTCGGGGATGTCCTCAGCGCCGAGGAACATGTACTAGGGTGTATGTGCGACTCGTTCAATTTATGAGCTGGACTAACAAAATAAAAAAATTCCCAGTATCAATGATCGTTACCAGCGAATAGGATAAAATGGAAGAACTCTGGTCACTACCGAAAAAAAAAGATCTCCCATATCCATCTATTGCGTATGAAATTTATGGTTCCCTCGGTGTAACCCCGATTAGCTCGATTTAAGATGAGAAGCAAGTTCCCATTGGTAGCAAATGCTATACATTAAGCGGGAAAGTACTATTTTTAAAGAAAAAAGATTATGCTCCCATTTTTGCAAAACGGACTAACAGGGTCAGCTATCCAGCTAACCTTCAAAACTAAACACCGTTACTGTATAGGCGGATCTCGTTGTGAAAGACCTATTACTGGAGAATTCATGGGTAGAGCCAAAGATTTTGAATTGTACAAGTTACCAATAACGTTGACTAAACGAAGTAAAGGGCTCCGGTGTATAGAGAGGACCTCACCGTTTAAGAAGTAACCATAGAAACGAAGGAACCCACTATTTCTTTATTCATCTAGATTGACTACGTTTTTTTTGATACCTAGTATCAATCCAATTTCTTCTTTCATTTGGAGTTGAGGCGAAATGCCTCGAAAAAAAGAAAAAATCGTGGTCGGGAAGGTTATAGTAGCAAAAGCCATTGGAATTTTTTTTATACATTGGAAAAATCCGTTTTGTTATTACCAGTGAGGAAAGAAGAAATAACTCAAAGAGAAATAAAATCAATTAGTTATTTAGCAAAGTTTCATTTATTCAATGACCAGAGTTAGACGAGGATATATAGCTCGGAGACGTAGAAAAAAAATGCGTTTATTTGTATCAAGCTTTCGAGGGGCTCATTCAAAAACTATTCGTATTATTGCTCAACAGAAAATAAGAGCTTTGTTTTCGGCTCATCGAGATAGAGATAAGAAAAAGAGAGATTTTCGTCGGTTGTGGATTACTCGGATAAACGCAGCAATTCGCGAACCTGAAAGGGGCATATACTATAGTTATAGTAAATTTATAAATGATCTGTACAAGAGGCAGTTGATTCTTAATCGTAAAATACTTGCACAAATTGCTATATTAAATAGGAATTGTCTTTATAGTATTTCCAATGAGATCATAAAAAAAGAAGATTGGAAAGAAGCACCCGAAATTTTTTAAACAAAGTTCCCCGGAGAAGGAACTCCGGGAAGGGAAGATAGAATAGAAATTAGTCCGAAAATGAAAAATACAATTACAATAACGTAGTCAAAATGCGTAAAGGCATTCAATATCAATAAAAAAAAATTTTCTTCCTCGATTTTTCTTCCGAGAGAACAAAAAAATCTGGATTATTCTAATTTTTAGAGCAAAACATCACTTGAAAAAAAAAGTAAACCTATTGTTTTTTTGTTCGAAAACCTCGAAAACCCGTAGTTCTAACGGCCGACTTGGCTCTTTCAAATTGTTTCTCGTTATTAAGAAAGGGTAACAAAGATAGAATACGAGCTTGTTTTATAGCAATAGTAATTAATCGTTGTTGTTTCAGAGTCAATCTATTCACGCGCCTAGATAATATTTTTCCCTGTTCACTAATAAATCGACTAATTAAACTCATGTTTCTATAATCAATTCGGTCCCCCGATTGGAGCGGGGGCAAGCGCCTGCGAAAAGGCCGCTTAGGTTTAAGGAAAGATCGCTTGGATTTATCCATGGTTTGCTTAGTGTTTATTTATTTCTTATAATATAAAAAATATTCTACCGAAAATCCTATTTTGGTCGGATCTAAAAAAAATAAATTAGAAATAGGATTTGGTTTTTTTATTCTTTTCTTTAATTTGAATTTGTTTATGTTATATATGTTATCCTTATTTATATATATCTTTTTTTTTTATATGCGCCTATCGCCTATATTATTATATATACATTTATATTCTATATCGCTTCGAGTCCGGAATCCTTTTTTTATATATTCTATATTGTTGAATATTCTTTATTTTTTTTTTACTAATAGAATTCTATATCTATATATTAGAATTCTTATTTATTGCCTTATTTATTGCTTTATTGCATAGAATAATATGTATGGTTTTTATTACATTTTCTTTTAATTTTTTTATGCATATAAGTTATGCATAATCATATAAGGAAATATATGTGTATAATACATGTCCTTTTGTACTCGTGCTTTAAAAGGCGATACACAGACGCTCGGTTCGATCTATTTCTTTATCTCTCCATGAATTGTATGCTTGGAACAGTAGAGACAGAATTTTCTCAATTCCAACCGACTGGGTGTGTTGCGTCGATTCTTTTGAGTAATATATCGGGAAATACCCCTCGGTTTCTTATAAACATTCTTTCGAACACAACTAGTACATTCCAAAATAACGCTTACTCGGACATCTTTACCCTTGGCCATGAACCCCCTTTTTATGTGTGAATTTTTTATTCAAGCAACTCTTTTATTTTCGACCCAAAGCGGAAATGAAATAAAGAAAAAATAGAAATTGCTAACTAGAAATACACTTCAAAAAATTTCGTTGCAGTAAATAGAGGAATATAAAATATTAATAGTAAATAGAATTCAGTATAATTATAAGAAATAATACATAATCCAATGATTTCTAACTATATATTGTTTTGTTAGGACTAATATTTATCTTTAGAGGTGGAATCCTTTTTTCTTTCTCCCTTTAACCTTCTATTTGAAAAGGGAGAAAGGGCGGGGAATTAGTCACAGATAGTGGATCCTTTTTCTAATCTTCGTTACCCCCTTACCGTGTCAATAACTAGAATGAAAAAAAGGGGAATGTTAACGCATCCGGGAAAAAACGATTGATTTCTATCAATAGACCCGCTAAAGATCCGAACCACAAAGTACTTAGTACCGGTGCCACGGAGAGATATGTTTTTAGATCTCGCATTGAAAATCCTCCTTCTTTTTTATATATTGTAACACATAAGAATAATACATATATAATAGATGATCAGATGCGTATGTATTTAAAAAGAAAAACCACTTGTATTTGTACACAAAATTCCTAAAGCAAATGAAAATGTACAACAATCCGGTAGATAAGATTTTCTACCTTTATTTTAATTTAAGTTTAAAAAACTAAAAAGATGCATCTTTCCTACTGCCCTAAAAGCCTTTTTTACTTTACAGCGTATATGTATCCAAAGACTTTTATATTATATCTATATTCTATTATATATGATATTATGATATGAAAAAAATGGC